TTCTATTTTTCCATAGAAATGTGTTCGCTCAAGAAAGACTCCAGAAGATATTGATCGTAAATAAGAAGACTGTTTACGAAGAAACAGGAATAGATATTCGCATTCATATACATAAGAATTATGTAGGAACAAAAAGAATCTTTTCTTTCTTTTTGAAAAGACGTAAATGGATTTATTTGAAGTAATGAGACTATTCAAATTATGATATTCGTGGAAAAACAATCGCAAGAAATGCAAAGAAGAAACATCTTTGATCCAGCATTGAAGGATTTGAACCAAGATTTCCAGATGGATGGGATGGGGTATTAGTAGATCTGACACATAATTTAAATGTGATAATTTATCCTCTAAAAAGGGAAATATTGAATGAATAGATCGTAAATTCTGAGATTTTGGTATTCTTTTTTCTTCAAGGGAAGATACTAATCGCGACGAGAATGGAATTTCCAGAATGACTCCAAAACCTTCTGATACCATTTTAGAAGAAAAATTAGAAGAAAAAGAATTCTTGTGCCCCCAAAATCTATTTTTGTTAGAATCATTCACCGAAGAAATCAAAGATTTCTGTTGATACATTCGAGTAATTAAACGTTTCACAAGTACTAAACTAGATTTATTGTCATAACCGATAATTTCCACAGGTTCGTAAAAAATCAAACTATTGAAGCTATGATAATGAGCAAGTGAGTAAATATACTCCTGAAGGAGCAGCGGATATAGGAAGTTTTGTTGCCAAAATCTATCTTTTTTCAATTGAAATATCCTTGTAATTCTGCCATTGAAACACATTTCTACTATAACCAAAAAAGGGAGGCACTTCTTGTGTTATGAAATGATACATAGTGCAATACGGTCAGAACGGCGTATGCGTATGTTGTATGTAGTATATTGTTTATCTTATACTAAAATACTATTTATAAGAAAATAGTAGAACTTATAACTCTAATAAACTAGAATAATAATAGAATAAGAAGATTCTTATTCTATTATTCTAAGAAATAATTCTTAGAATATAGTCTAGTATTAATATATACTATGCACTGTCTATACTTTTACTTTAAATAATATATACTTTTATACTGTACTGTGATGTACAAAAAATAAAGATAATCTAAGAAGTAAAAGATTATATAAAAGTAAGAACAAATAAAGAATATATACCCCGGAGGCAGAGAGCCCAATCTACAGATCTTTTTCCTTTCCCTTTCTATCCAATTTTGTTTTCTTTGTTATTTTATTTTCCTTGTTAATATAACTAGAATAACAAGAAAATAGAAAATAACAATAATAAAAAGAAGGGAAAGGGGTAAAAATCTTTTATTTTCGCAACCCAATCACTCTTTTGACTTTGGAAAAAATTCTTGTTTTATCACTATACTATTTCTTCTACACATCCGTCTCCAATCCATAATAAAGAATAATTAGGATTAATAAAAAAAAGAATCAATGGTCCACTCACAATTCACAAGAGAACCTTTTCCCACATCAGGCACTAATCTATTTTTAACGTATAATTAGTAATTCGATCGGGTAATCATTCAAATTAAGAAGGGAAGCTCGTTGCTTTTTTGTCTTACTCGAATTGGAACCATAAGGCTCTATCCATTTATTCACTAGACCCGAAATACTTTACTGAACTTAAAAATTTTTTGATATTTTTCTATTTTTTTTACGACATGCTTTTTTTTCCATTCATTACCTTTCAGGATCAGTCGCGGTCTTATAAACTCTACCAATAGTCTAGACGAATTCCTTCATCCAAATGTGTAAAAGATCATAGTCGCAATTAAAAGCCGAGTACTCTACCGTTGAGTTAGCAACCCGGATCAATATGAAGTGTAGATAAGATCGAAATAAAAAAAATCCAGCAAACCCATCCATTTTACTAAAGTGAAGGAAAGAGCCAATAGGGAATGGGGATAAAAAGATCTATTTATATACGATCAAATTATATTTGTTTGAGACACCATTGTCAATATGAATGGACTTTTTAGAAAAAAAGAAATTTCAATAAATTAGATATAAATTTGTGTTGGATTAGCACAACATAAAGAAGAAATAAGAACTTTGAGCGGAAAAAAATAAGGAATAAGGAAAAGGTAGAGATAGAAAAGATAGCGGCTTTCTTTAATCAAATACAAGAAGAAAGATTACCCCCCTTATTGGGGGGTTCCACAACAAGAAGCAATAAAAAAAAGAAGAATAAAATAAGTATGAATAGAACAAGAAAAGAAGAAACTTTGAATAAAAAATTACGCTAAAGATAGGTACTAGTTACCCTATCCTTTTTTTATTCATGATTCTTGTTTTTCCTTTCTTTCTTTTTTATCAAAAGAAACTCGAAATTCTTTAAAGAATTCTGCCTTCCTTAAAATATCATAAACAGTTCCTGTGGGTTGAGCACCTTTTTCAAGGAAATATAAAATAGCAGGAACATTTGAATAAGTTTGATTCTTTATCGGATCATAAAAACCCACTTTTCGAAGATCTCTTCCTTCTCTTCGGGATCGAACATCAATTGCAACGATTCGATAGATGGCTCATTGGGATAGATGTAGATAAAAGATGCCCCCCTAGAAACGTATAGGAGGTTTTCTCCTCATACGGCTCAAGAAAAAATGATTCTAATTTATATAATTTCTATTTCTATCTATCTTTCTATTTCTATCTATCTATATAGATAGATAGAAATAGAAAGAGAAATGGATCCATAAAGAATTAGACTGTAATTTGAGCCTTTTTTCCTTCTTTACAGAAAAAAGAAATTTCATTCGTACTCCTAACTCAAGTTGGGTAGTTTTGAAAGAGTTCGAAAGGAAATCTTTAGAATTTCTTGAGCTGTCTCTAACCTCTTTTTTTGTCTTCTTTCAGATCTCTTTTGTTTTACTCATTCTGATCCAATCGTTGAGACAATTGAAAATAGTGTTTCCTTGTTCCGGAATTTGTTGTCTTTGCTTTGCGCTTTGTCAAATCATTGGGTTTAGACATTACTTCGGTGATCCTTACTCCTTTTCAAAAAGGCAGCAACATACCTTTTGTTTTTTGTTCTTTCTATGGAAAAGGAAAAAATCATACGAAAGATTGATTCCTTTGTGATACACTCTTGATCGAAACAGTTTGAAGATTTCGACAAATTTTATTTTTTCATTTCAAACTTGTTCAAATTTGAACCTCTCCATTTATCTATATTTAGATATTGATGATCTATTTACAAAGTTGGTCTAACTTATTGATTGTCACTAACCCTAGATTATTCCCCCGATAAATGAATCAATCATTTTTGCTCGAGCTCCATCATATGCTATACCTTTATATACCATTAGTATCTTTATTTAGCAACCCAAGACAAATTAAATTAGGTTCCTAGCAGAACAAACTATGTCGAGACAAGAGCATCTTCATTCGTATAGAAAATGGTGGATGTCAGAATCCACAGCCAATCATGTCCTTCAAGTCGCACGTTGCTTTCTACCACATCGTTTCAAACGAAGTTTTACCATAACATCCCTCTAATTTTATTTTAATTTGGAACCGTATGCAATTGATTCAATATGGAATCATGAATAGTCATTGGCTGAACCGATACATAATAATCTACACTTATCTATCTATGGATAGATAAGTGTTTATCCGGAAAGGATTTCACTTAAATTTACCCCATATTTTCTCATATGAATAATATCACATAAAAAAAAAACAAATCAGTTTTAAGCAAACTTATTTACATCTTCAACAGATCTTTCGGGATTGTCCATCATAAAAGATCCCTCTTTTTCTTTTCAAAAAAAGAAAAAACAAATGAGAAACCTCAAAAAAAGCCTTTGACTTTACTTTCATTCAAATGAAAAAGAAATCCCCATGAATGGATAAAAGTTTTTATCCACTTTAACTAAATAGTATACTAAACTAAATATTTCATTGAAATATTCATAAATATTCAATTATAGAATAATAAGATTCTATTAAATAATATTCAAAATAAAAATATACAATATATATTCTTATGTAAGAATTATGTATTTATGTATTAGAAATTAAAATCTATTTATAATTTCTAATATTCAAAATTTTGAATATTAAATCTATTAAAATATTAAATAAAAGAATTTTAATGAAATTCTAAATTAATATATTCTAATATGAATATATTAATTATGAAATATGAATATATTCATTATGAAATATGAATTATAAATATTTTCTCATTTATTATTTATGAATTATGATTGACTTATTATTTACCATCTCCGATTGAATCTTATTTTCATTGAATTTTAAAAAGAGAGATAGTTTGAGAATAAAGTTTCTTTGTTTTCATTATTATGGAGTAGAAAAGTCTCGTGTAAGGTAAGATCAAAGAGAAGATCAGAATCCTCGGATTCTGATCTTTTCGCATCCATCTCCATCATATAAAACAAATAATCGTTAACGAAAGTAATCACGAATATTTCAGAATAAAATACTTTAGTAAAAAAGTAAAAAAAAAAAAGATATGATTCTAAGAATCATTCTTAGAATTCAGATTGGATAACATTGTATCCAACATTAAACAGAAATTTGTTTAATGAAATTTCAATAGAGAAGAATCTTTCGTTTCTGATGCAAACGATCTGGGACGGAAGGATTCGAACCTCCGAATAACGGGACCAAAACCCGTTGCCTTACCGCTTGGCCACGCCCCATTTTTATTTGGTCTAAGAAAAACTAAGCTAAATATTGGTTATTCGTCAATAACCAACCAAAAGAAATATAGGACATGCTGTCGCTAGGATTCAACACAATAGATATAGAATCAAAAAGATTAATTGATCATTACTTAGAATTCAATTAAGATATTGTATGAAAATAGAATTCCTTGTATTCTTATTTGATTGTAGAATGTAAGGAAGGATTCTTGATTGGGGATAAATCAAAGAAAAGAAGAATTTCTTTCTTTTATCTGCCTTTTTATTTTAAAATTTTCCTCAGAAAAACAACTCAATCCAATCTGATAATTTATTATCATTTCAATTTAATTTGAATCTTTAAGAACAAGAAAAGAATATTTGTTATGTTTAATATCTTTAGTTTAATCTGTATCTGTATTAATTCTACCCTTTATTCGAGTAGTTTTTTCTTCGCCAAATTGCCCGAGGCTTATGCCTTTTTCAATCCAATCGTAGACGTTATGCCGGTTATCCCTTTATTCTTTTTTCTCTTAGCCTTTGTTTGGCAAGCTGCTGTAAGTTTTCGATAAAAATGGAATCTCTATTCAATTCATAATTTCTTCGATAAAAAAAAGATGAGATTTTTATTCTTAAAATAAAGAAGATCAGAAATAAGATTCAGATAAGTCTGGACATTAGGAACCCTCGATTCAAAAAGCGAAATTCTGGTATTTTATATTTTCTATTGAAATTGAGTTTGAATAAGGGAAGGGGGCGATGATCTTTATCTTTAATCAGCTAATCAGCTTATTTCTTCTTTTGTTCTGACCTTTCCTTTATAAGATCCCATACAATACCTAATTATAGATATGGATATGGCAAGAAATCTTTGGTAACGAAAAAATACGAATCTTATTACATTAGAAAGAAATTCGTGAAAATAAATTTCAAAAAAAACTTCCTTTTTTTTTGAATCTTTAAAGCGTCATATCAAAATAGTGTATAGTGTGTGTCGTAAAATAGGTGATCTATTTCCTTAAAAAAAATGATCTTATCTTGGAGATTTGTAATGCTTACTCTTAAACTATTCGTTTACACAGTAGTAATATTCTTTGTTTCTCTCTTCATCTTCGGATTCTTATCTAATGATCCGGGGCGTAATCCTGGGCGTGAAGAATAAAAAAAGAGATGAGATTCGTTTTTACTTTTTCCTTGATTTTTTCATAGGTAAATGTATAAATAAATGGAATAGATGCTAGATAAAGAGAAAAGATTCATAAAAGAAAATAATCGAAATTTATTCCAATTCTAAAATATCAAGTGATCAGGGGGGTCGGAGAGAGAGGGATTCGAACCCTCGGTACGAATAATTCGTACAACGGATTAGCAATCCGACGCTTTAGTCCACTCAGCCATCTCTCCCCATTCCAAATTGGAAATTTATCATGTGATTTAACACGTGAAGTCAAGATTGAGAACATTTTTGATTTTCCTTCAATGATTCAAAACAGATTTCTCCAATAGAAAAGAAAGAATACCTTACTTCTTTTCTTTTGTACAAAAGGTTCATTTCCCCGGCCTGGTTAAGTATAAGTACTGGCCGGGCCAGTACTTCTTTTGTTCCAACGAATCAAAATTGTTATTGAAACAAGAAGATTAATTTTCATTGCCATTCCTAATTCTTAGAAATTCTTTAAGAAATTATCTATATCTAGATTAATATAGAATATTCTATATTAATATGATATATTCTATATTGAAATATTCAATATTAGATATTTTTTGATATGATATTCTATATATATTCTTAGTTAGTATATTATAGTACCTTATTCTAGTAATTCTAGTAAATTAGAGTATAAATTAGAATATTGAGTCTTTCTAGTAATAGTGTTCTAGTAATAGTATTATAGTAATATAGTACTAATATTTTTCGTCTTTCTTTTCTTATTCTTAAGTATAAAATTTGGAAATTCATTAATGAAAAACAAATTTCATTCTAAATGAAAGTTGAAGTTCAGTATTCTATTCATCTTAAGAATTAACTTAAGAAGTCTTGATAAGAAGGAAGTATTAAGAAAGAAAAGAAATAGATCTTATAAGATAAATAATATTAATATAAAATAGAAAACACATATTTCTAAATTGAGACTATAAATCATTTACTTGTTCAAAGCAAAGGACAAGCTTGAAAGTTTGAGGCCCGATTTACCCGAATTCAGAAAATAGGGCGGTTCAAGTGAAGGGAGGTTTCAAAAAAAAATACTTATAACTTTAGTACACTATTTAAATTTGACTAAACTTTTTCTATTCACCTATTTTTTTTTCAATTTTTAAATCCCGCGCCGCGGCGGAACAAAATACGTGTTAATGCTGGAATTTTCATGATTCTGATGCTATCTTGACTGCGTCTTATTACATTTGTTGGACAAATGGTGCATTCATATCCAATAATGAATATGTAGCGGGTATAGTTTAGTGGTAAAAGTGTGATTCGTTCTATTAACAACTTAAATAGTTAAGGGGTCTTTCCATTTTTTTTCATATTTCATATTCCGATCAAAAACTTTATTTCTTAAAAAGATTTAATACTTTACCCCTCAATAGGACATTTGAGGAAAGAATATACATTCTCACGATTTCTATCCAAAAGGCAATCAGAATTTTAATAAAAAAATTGGATTATGGAGTCGAGAAGCATAATTTTTTTGATTGGTTCAATTCTTCCAATTGAATGAGTATGAATAAAGGATCTATGGATGATAGTACAAAACTTTCAATCGTAACTAAATCTTCAATTTTTGCGCTGAAAAAGGGTGAGATTGAAGCCAAATAGCTATAAAATGATGGTTTT